TGTTGAATGGATCAGAGAGGGTAGGGTTCCACTACAAACCATTCGAGCTAAAATTGATTATTGTTCCTATACAGTTCGAACGATCTATGGGGTATTAGGCATCAAAATTTGGATATTTATAGACGGGGAATAATAAACCTTTGTTCCCTTTGCATTCTATCCAGCGATGGAACAAAAAATGAGAAATTCGTTTCTTCTTTTTATTTTGTGTTCAATAAAAAAAAAAATGAACAATTCTAATTATAATTCTATAGGGTTGAATAAAAATTCAATTAATCTTTTGATAAAATTGCTATGCTTAGTGTGTGACTCGTTGGTTTTTTGAGGGTTAGTATAAAAAACCAGCCCCACGGTATAAACAAATAACTATAACCAACTCATCACTTCGTATTATCTGGATCCAAAGAATCAGTCAAGATATGATATATTGTTCATATTGTTGTAGCAACTGAAATCTTTTTTTATTATTTATGAAAAAATATGCTTCTAAGTTGTCAATCGAAATAAAAAAGAAAGGGTATGGATAAATGGAAGGATGAGAGAAAGAAAGAAAAATAATATTGATGATATAGAATTCCAATATGTAAGGTCTATGAGTCATCTCAGAAAAAAGCTGTGTAATAAAGCATAAATACGGATTCATCATTAACATTAAAAGGATCTGCTCATCGAACAAAAAATAAAGAGCTTCGAGCCAATAAAGGCTAAGAATATTGACTCAAGAACTAATAGCTCCATTGTAGAATTCAGACCTAACCATTAAGTAAGAAGCGATGGGAACGATGGAACCTGTGAATTCAAAAGATTCTAGTGAAAATGAATTCGAATGATTCATGGATCGGGATGGCGGAACCGACCAGAAACCAATTCATCTATTCGGAAAAGTTATGAACTAATGATAGAACTGAAATAGAAATTGAAAGAGTAAATATTCGCCCGCGAACACTTTATTTTTTTGGATTGCTAAATTTGGGTCAATCCAATACGATAAAGAGTAAAACAAAAGAAAGATTCGTTTTAACATTCTAAAATAGATAAATATAAGAAAAAAATAGTTATGTTATTTAATATATTTAGTTATCTATACAAACAAGATATACAAATTCATAATAGATTTGATCTAGATTAAATGAAATCCATGATTCATTATATTACTTATTCATTATATTACTTATTAAATACATGTATATCTTCATTCAAATTATATTCTATCTGAATTGAATTCAAAATGTTTAATTTGAATTCATTTTATTCGCGAGGAGCTGGATGAGAAGAAACTCTCACGTCCAGTTCTGTAGTAGAGATGGAATTCAAAACAAACCATCAACTATAACCCCAAAAGAACCAGATTCCGTAAACAACATAGAGGAAGAATGAAGGGAATATCTTATCGAGGTAATGATATTTGTTTTGGTAAATACGCTCTTCAGGCACTTGAACCCGCTTGGATCACATCTAGACAAATAGAAGCAGGTCGACGAGCAATGACACGAAATGCGCGTCGCGGTGGAAAAATATGGGTCCGTATATTTCCAGATAAACCAGTTACAGTAAGACCCGCAGAAACACGTATGGGTTCAGGTAAAGGCTCTCCCGAATATTGGGTAGCTGTTGTTAAACCAGGTCGAATACTTTATGAAATGGGTGGAGTAACAGAAAATATAGCCAGAAGGGCTATTTCAATAGCAGCGTCGAAAATGCCTATACGAGCTCAATTCATCATTTCGGGATAAAAAAGAAATAGGCCTTGGGTAAAAAAAAAAATAGCGGGTGCGGGTTTCCTTTTTTTGGACAAACAATATTTCTTTTTTTCTTCGACCTTTGTATTGTAAAAAACAGATAAAAAAATGATATGATTCAACCTCAGACCCATTTGAATGTAGCAGATAACAGCGGGGCTCGAGAATTGATGTGTATTCGAATCATAGGAGCTAGCAATCGTCGATATGCTCATATTGGTGACGTTATTGTTGCTGTGATCAAAGACGCAGTTCCAAACATGCCTCTAGAAAGATCAGAAGTGGTCAGAGCTGTAATTGTCCGTACTTGTAAAGAACTTAAACGTGACAACGGTATGATAATACGATATGATGACAATGCCGCAGTTGTGATTGATCAAGAAGGAAATCCAAAAGGAACGCGAGTTTTTGGTGCGATTGCCCGAGAATTGAGACAGTTCAATTTTACTAAAATAGTTTCATTAGCTCCTGAGGTATTATAAAATGAGAGCACGATATGGTTATAGTAGGGTATTTAAAAGAAATATATTAAGATTCATTTAGTAGATTTTGTCTCACGTATATACCTTTCAAAATTAATATTCATAAACAAATACGTAAAAAAAAAAAAAGAAAAACATGTTGATTATATCCAAATTTGGAGGCACCAATAATTTTAATTAATCATGGGTAGTGATACTATTGCTGACATAATAACCTCTATACGAAATGCCGATATGTATAGAAAAAGCGTGGTTCGAGTAGCATCTACTAATATCAGCCAAAGTATTGTTAAAATACTTTTACGGGAGGGTTTTATCGAAAATGTGAGAAAACATCGAGAAAACAACAAATCTTTTTTGGTTTTAACCCTACGACATAGACGGAATAGGAAACGGACTTATAGAAATCTTTTAAATTTAAAACGGATCAGTCGGCCGGGTCTACGAATCTATTCTAACTATCAAAGAATTCCTAGAATTTTAGGTGGGATGGGGATTGTAATTCTTTCTACCTCTCGGGGTATAATGACAGACCGAGAGGCTCGACTAGAAAGAATAGGCGGAGAAATCTTGTGTTATATATGGTAATCCTTCTAATATCCGAATTCAATACGAAACTTTTTATTTGTGAAAAAGAAAAGAGAAGGGGTGGGTTGTCTAATAGGGTTCTTCCTCCACTAGTTGATACTTCAAGGGGGTTTTACCTGTAATGAAAGAACAAAAATGGATTCATGAAGGTTTAATTACTGAATCGCTTCCCAACGGCATGTTTCGGGTTCGTTTAGATAATGAAGATATGATTCTAGGTTATGTTTCAGGAAAGATCCGACGTAGTTTTATACGGATACTGCCAGGAGATAGAGTCAAAATTGAAGTAAGTCGTTATGATTCAACCAGGGGTCGTATAATTTATCGACTACGAAACAAAGATTCGAAAGATTAGGTGTTTTTTCAACTTCACTATTTATTTCGTAGGAATACGATTCAAAATAGAAAATTTCAAGAAACTTATTTTCTTCCAAGAAGTGGATTCAAAATTAAAGTAAGGAGTGGGAAATATGAAAATAAGAGCTTCTGTTCGTAAAATTTGTGAAAAATGTAGACTAATCCGTCGTCGGGGACGAATTAGAGTAATTTGTTCCAACCCAAGACATAAACAAAGACAAGGATAATCAGCCTTGTTAAAGACCCGATATAAAAATAAGAAGGGGATCTGTTTTGACATGAAATGGATATATCCATATATCTCTGACTCAAATTTATGAGATGATAAAATATGGCAAAAACTATACCGAAAAAAGGTTCACGTGGACGTATTGGTTCACGTAAGAGTACACGTAAAATACCAAAGGGGGTTATTCATATTCAAGCAAGTTTCAATAATACCATTGTGACTGTTACAGATGTACGGGGGCGAGTGGTTTCTTGGTCCTCTGCCGGTACTTCTGGCTTCCGAGGGACAAGAAGAGGGACGCCATTTGCTGCTCAAACCGCAGCAGGAAATGCTATTCGTGCAGTAGTAGATCAAGGTATGCAACGAGCAGAAGTCATGATTAAAGGTCCCGGTCTCGGAAGAGACGCAGCATTACGAGCTATTCGCAGAAGTGGTATACTATTAACTTTCGTACGGGATGTAACCCCTATGCCACATAATGGCTGTAGACCCCCGAAAAAAAGACGTGTGTAGAAATAAAAATTGAAGATATTTCAATAGCAAGAGAAACAAAGGAAGAGAAACAAGAGAAATAAATGATTCAATGATCTGATCAAATAATATTATTATGGTTCGAGAGAAAATAACAGTATCTACTCGGACACTACAGTGGAAGTGTGTTGAATCAGCAGCAGACAGTAAGCGTCTTCTTTATGGGCGCTTTATTCTGTCTCCGCTTATGAAAGGTCAAGCAGACACAATAGGCATTGCTATGCGAAGAGCTTTGCTTGGAGAAATCGAAGGAACATGTATCACACGCGCAAAATCTGAGAAAATATCACACGAATATTCTACCATAATGGGTATTCAAGAATCAGTACATGAAATTTTAATGAATTTGAAAGAAATCGTATTGAGAAGTAATCTCTATGGAACTTGTGAGGCGTCTATTTGTGTCAGGGGCCCTGGATATGTAACTGCTCAAGATATCATCTTACCGCCTTATGTAGAAATCCTCGATAATACACAGCATATAGCTAGCTTGACGGAACCCATTGAGTTGGTTATTGGATTACAAATAGAGAAGAATCGCGGATATCTTATAAAAGCGCCAAATACCTTTCAAGATGGAAGTTATCCTATAGATCCTGTATTCATGCCTGTTCGAAATGCGAATCATAGTATTCATTCTTATGAAAATGGTAACAAAGAGATACTATTTCTCGAAATATGGACAAATGGAAGTTTAACTCCTAAAGAAGCACTTTATGAAGCCTCCCGGAATTTGATTGATTTATTGATTCCCTTTTTACATACCAAAGAAGAAAATTTAAATTTAGAGGGCAATCAACATATGGTTCCTTTACCCCCTTTTACCTTTTATGATAAATTGGCTAAACTAACAAAAAATAAAAAAAAAATGGCGTTGAAATCGATTTTTATTGACCAATCAGAATTGCCTCCCAGGATCTATAATTGCCTCAAAAGGTCCAATATATATACATTGTTGGACCTTTTGAATAACAGTCAAGAAGATCTTATGAAAATGGAACATTTTCGCATAGAAGATGTCAAACAAATTTTAGGCATTCTAGAAAAAAATTTCGTAATTGATTTACCGAAAAA